ATAATCAGAAGGAGTATAGAGTTTCCTTTTTTTTTTTTTTTAACACACTAAATTAAATTTCATGTTCAAAAAAGAATTCGCGGATTGGATTCTTTTTGGTAGTGGGTGGAATTTATAGAATACGATTGAATTGCGTAAATTGAATTGCGTAATATAAATATACTAAGAATAGTATTGTATTTATTAAGTACATGCTGATACGGCTATCTATCCATATATCACACCTTTTCTTGTAATTTCACTTGGGGTGGGGCAACATGGGTCACACTCCATCAAAATTCGTATTTTCTATTCAATATATATTCAATGAAAAATTGAAACACGATGATTCTCTATAGGGATATGTACATTAAGAGAGAGGCCCGGCTCGTTATCTGGATAACAATTTCTGTTCTGGGGTTTACATATACACATATATGTTGTTATAATTGAAATTGAAAAGGATTGATTATTGAAAAAAAATGTGATTCGTCATAAATCAATTTTATTTTCTTTTGCCACTCAAGGAAACAAAATTTCAGTGGAGATAAAAATTGAAGAACCGTTCACTAATTCAAAGTAAATTGTTAATGGTTCCAATTTGCCCCGAATTTTTCAGTCTGTCACCAGAAATCCATTTTTTCTACTCTCAATAGAAAAGAGAAGATAAATTTTTAAGTAATGTATATTTTGAGATAGAATCAATCGAAGAGAATAATATAAACTAGATCCAATAAAAAATAGGAATAAAAAAAGGATAAGTACAATGGGATTCAAGATAAAAAAGCAAAAAAAGAGTTAGTAATAGAATATAGATACTATTTTTATCCATTTTGGATCGAATTTGGCGGCATGGCCAAGTGGTAAGGCGGGGGACTGCAAATCCTTTATCCCCAGTTCAAATCCGGGTGTCGCCTGATCAATAAAAGATTTTTTTTTTCTTATCCTGCCGATCTAATTCGATGAATTCTTGCGGAGCAAGAAACAGAGGCAAAGGGCTAAGCGGGCGTGTCAATACTTGATTTTTATAACCCATAGCATAGGTTTTAGAAAAGACTGTAATTTTTTTCTCAAAATCTGAATGAATGTAGCCCAAACCAAACCTGTATCAATAGGGATGAAACAACTCTCACTTATTAATTTAATGATTGGTTCGGGCCATTTATTTGATTTGATTTTTCAATTGAATCAAATAAATGGTGAGAGTCAATTACGGAATTCAGAACTAAGGTCAGAAATCTCGGTATACAAAGGTTCCTAAGAGGCACTCCGTTTTTGCTACTAGAATTGAAGAAAAGATTATACGAAAGACTATCATATCAAAATCTCTTACTCTTAAACTACTACCCTTATTGTAGTGTCTCGCGACTCCATCATCGAGTATTAAATTAGATCGGATACGATGATGGGAAATCGATTTAGGAGTTGTGGAAAGGCTCGAGGATACTTTGTATCCAGACTCACGAGAGGCTATGAGTGCTCGGACATGCAATCAGAATAGTTTGTCTACTCTTATAGGGTAAAGGTCGAAGTTGAAAAAAAAAAGAATGTATGTAGTAATAGTGGCGGGGGGTTCTCCCGATTCTTTCACAGAAAGAAAGACAGTAAACTTAGATCAAATAGGAAATAGAGGTATCTGATAGATAGTTATCTATCTTGATGGTATATTTTTATGTTTTTGCTTAGTAAAGAAGGGTATTAAAACAAAGAAAACAATGGGTCTTACTATTCTTATCTTACACGCTCTATTAGAAGCATTCCTTTGATATTTCCAAAGAAAAGGCGGGTGTATCGTCGTATTTGTACTTAATGCTTCCTGATTCCACCGGAAATCCTAAAATATGGAAACTTGTTACGAGTGTATTCATTGAATTGGTTTGGTTCATCAATAGTCTTAAGTAAGAATCCTATTTTGACTCTATGCCATTGATTCCACTATGATTATTAATCAATAATAGAATAAAATAATTCCTTCATAGAAATAGGGGACATAATTCACATGGATATAGTAAGTCTTGCTTGGGCTGCTTTAATGGTAGTCTTTACATTTTCCCTTTCACTTGTAGTATGGGGAAGGAGTGGACTCTAGGGCTGGGGCACTACTAATACTAATTGAGTAATCGATTGAGCAATCGAACTGGATCAATTCTTTATTGATCGTTTCGCGAAGCCTAAAAAAAAATATCTTAAAAATTGTACTGGAATACAGTAATGAATGATTACCATAATTGTATTTCTAAACTCAAATCTACGCATGATAGGAGATTTTTTCAAACCGAATTTTTCCTAAATATTCTATTTTGGTGAATCCGCTCTTATCAGAATTATGGATATTACAATAAGAAAAACCAATACCTACTTTTTCCTTATTTATTTTCCTTTTTCTTTACTTTTACCTTTCTAAAAGAAAAGTCGTTCCACTATTACAACAATACATATTTTTTTCTACTGGAAGCGAAGCGATTAGTGATTGTCCAAAGAGGTCCTACACATAATAAAATTAGATCTTTCTTACGTTGAG